GGTCGTATTTCTTTTGGTTGGTAGTAATGGAATGCTTTCAAACTCACAAATGAAGAACATTTCCCACCAAAAAATAAGTCCTATAATACCACTCACTGGTAAATAGCGCAATACTTCTTCGTGAATCTCCGCTATTTGAATATTGAACATCATAACAACGAATAGGAATGAAACGGCTATAGCTCCTATATGAACTACTGGGAAGATCATAGCGAAAAAGTCGAGACCTAAGAAAAGAAGTAAACCGGAAGTATTGCGAAAGACTGGGATGGGAAACAAAACGGAATGTACCGGATTTTGAGCACGTACAACCATCAAACCAGAGACCAAAGCAGGGCTCGACAAAACAGAAAGTATCATAGTACGCCCTGAAATGGAACTTTCATGCTAGTTCTTGCTTCAGCATTCAAGTCGATCTATTACGACCAGCGCGGTTGTTCCTATTTCATTTTCTTCTTACATACAAGAAGAAACTCTTGTTAGGCACTGAGTGACTTACTACATCTCACAAGACATGAGCGTTTGGATCATAGAAAGTGTCGGGCCAACCACTAATAGATCATATGATGTTAACTAGAAACATACAGGATTAGATCTAGATGATTGACAATCTCGACATCACATCAACATAATAGTCAGTGAGAAAGCCCGGCATCATGATCCGATCGTCGTCTGCAATAACAAACCGAACAAGGTCTTTCATTGTCCATTCGGGAGGCTCGAGAGACCTGCTTTGACTAAGAAGCTCTGTGTATGCTTCACTTATTTTATCAAATACTTGCTTACAGGAGCGCGTCCGAACCTGTTGAAGAAGGACTTGACGAGAAAGACAGACTCTCATCCTCCTCCATAAAAGCTAAATCACTAGCAGTTGGATTTCCAAAGAGAACAACTTCGTTTAGCATGGATCAGGATCACTTCTCTTTGACTCTTCTGCTCCCTCTCTCCGGAAGACTGACTTTGCCGTTTGGGTTGGCTTTGTCCAACCAAGAAATCAATGGGATTGTTTGGGCATAGGCGCGTCACCATTGCCCTCTCTTACGAGATTTAGACTTATTTATCTGGATTCTGGATCCCCCGATCTGAATAGGACGGAGTCAAAGACGAAGAGAGAACAAGAACAAAAGGCCAATTCACAAAGCGAGAGTAGGGAGATCCTTCGAATCAACCTTCCTTATGTTTTTCATTGTCTTTTTTCTCTGCTTCTTGCCATTCATAGGTGTAGCTTCCTTCTCTGCCTCTGGTTGAGTAGCATGGCATTTGGATCCTGGAATGGAACAAAAGAAAGGCGTAACGATCTTCCATTCCAAGATGATGGCCCGGCTAGTCACTGATCTTTCCTAAAGTCAAGTTCTGGAAAGCTCGCCAAACAAAGAGGAATTACAAAAGAACTATTTGAGAAATCTTAAGGGACTCAATGAACGCGGGACCAAATCAGTAGTGTGTCCGAGAGGTCGCTAAGAGGCTCATGGAGAGGAAGAAACTGAGTGTGAAGAAGAAGAATAGAATACCCTTAGAATCCATTTCATTTTCGCTTTCCCCGATTGTAAGAATTCTTCTTTTATCATCCCAAGTGAAAGCCGTAGAGAGAAGCTTCCTTAGGCGCTATGTTAAAGGCGCTCTTCTTTGAGCTCTCTCTTGTTGTTGCTAGCTATCCGGTTGTTAGAGGTGATATTCAATTGATGATGGGGCCCCGAGTAACAGAAGATGGATCCCATCAGTTTGTTCTTCTTGTTTTCTTCTTGCTATTCCGGAGCAATAAGAATTGATGGCAATTACAGTTAGCCTATTGATAAGGTAGCAGCTTCTTTCTCCCTTATCCGAGCCCGACAATTCCGAGTCATATGAGGAATTGGATAAGGGCTCTACCTTCTTACTCCCTTTAAGCTAGTTGCTAAATGAGCAAGTAGTTGAGTTGCTGAGTGTTGGAGTGTTGAATAGAGCATCTTATGATACCACTCATGAGATAAGCATAAGAAAAAGTACCAGCGAGATGTACGAGCGACTGACTCATACTTTATTCCCTAGCCTTCAAACTCCAGCTGACTCGAAGTGACTACAAACTCAGAGAAATCTGGAAGGTGTGGTTAATTACCGGGCTGGTTCGAGCCTTAACACAGGTTTGCATTTCAGGACGGACTTTTCACACTTGACTTCCTGGTTGTATCAATAGTTAGATTCGAATTCCAATCTTCCTAAAGTGACTCATTTGTCGTGCAAAACCATAAAAACCCGGCTCGAGAGAAACATAGTAAATACTATCGCCTACCTAGTCAATTTTGCTACCCTTGCGGAGCAACTCTTGTAACTACAGGAAAAGTGACATGAGGAGCGTATAAGCGGCATTGTTATATAAAAAATCCTTCCTCCCTCCCGGTCATCCATACCTGCTCACAGTACGCTTCCTGGTGGGCTTAACTAATAAACGAATCAAATCAAAGAAGTTCTGTCCCTCTCATCCAGCATACTGCATGAGTTTGCAGATCCAGTCCAGTGCTATCCTTATGCTTATCTCATGAGTGGTATCATAAGATGTCAAATATGCGGATCAAGTCCAGAAGTTCCAAGTACACTTTTCAGTACAAGATGCTGATTCATACAACTCATTTGATTGACTCTCATAGTGTGAAACAAAACACAATGCAATTTATTAGTGGACGTTGGACCTTCAAACACTGTCAACTCTGTACTACCCACTTGATTTTTTTTCTAGTCCACTATATCATCTTTCAAGCATAACATTGGGGGACCACCAATATCTGTCCCTATTTAATGGATTGTTAGAGGTTGTCGTTCAAAAGTGAGTACCATGCAGCCCGGTGATGTTGAAACCTGTTGCCGTGATATTATCTCTGCTTTATATTCGCATGTAATATACAGGCTCGAGAGACCTCCAAAAAGACAGTATGTATCATATATCGAGTAGAACATAAACGCTATGTCACATATACATTAGGTCCTGCTATTCAGGGAAAGAAGAGACTTTCCCCGAGATCTTATTCGTTTATTAGTCAGGAATAAAGAGAAGGGGGTTGATCCAAATAAAGAACTATCTCGTCATGATATTATGACATGGTTCTCAGAGGATTATTTCCAATTAGAACAACACTCTGATCGGAGTCAATTTATTAAATACATTGAGAGTGAAGTCAGGAGGGATAGAAGGTGCTGTATAGTTGACTTCCTGGAAGGTTTGTGATGGTATTCTCCTTATACGTCATTTGGTTAGGCCATCAATACACACTCAAGCCTCTTATGAGGAATGGTGTGCGACTATTCAAAAAGACACCCTTCGGGACTCCTTGAAACTTCTTCCACGTGGTCTAAGCGCTCTAGCAAAGAGTCTCTGCCCGGAGCTAGGTGGAAAGGGGAAGTTGACCATGAATCAATCTCTTTACTGAATCTGAAGGTGCGAAAGAGAGAGCTGCTTTCAAACTTAGAAGAAAGAGCTTTATCCTGGGTGGTGTCATGAAAAGAGCTCAATCTATCATCTGGGAGTACGGACTTGACATTTGAACTCAAATAACCCTGACTTTCACTAGATTTCGACTAGCTAACTATAATGAACAGAAGCATCCTATTTCTATACCTTCGCCAAACGAAGATACCTTTCTTTATTCGGGTTACTTTGGTGGACATGCGGATGTTGATATTCCTCATGGACTTCATCTATTCTACTACGACGTAAATGAATTGTACCCTTCATAACAGAAGGATGAACTAATGCCTATAGGAAAGCCTCAATGGGTAGGTACGTCATAGCAGTTGAGATGACTTTGAAGGTTTTCTAGAAGCTTACATAGTATGCCCTCAACACATAAAAGGGCCCGTTCTACCTTATAAGATAAGGAGGCCAATCCAAATGTACTTCTATTTCCTACAGGCAAATTCATTGGTGGAAACTATAGTGAAGAGTTTCAATATGCTCAATCTATTGGTTATGATGTAGTTCCGGTTATATGTATGAGAAGGGTGTTGGATTGTTTGATGATTTCGTCACGACGCTTTCTAATAATAGACTTGTTGCGAAACAAACAAGATGGACAAGAAGGACTTGCCTATGTGTACAAGACTTTAATGAACAGCTTGATAGGCTCTTATAGACAAGGAGCGAGCAGCGTGACGGAAATCTGCGACCGTGATCGGTACCGCTTCGCTATGATGGGTTTATTTAAGCAGATCTGTTAGCTTCTAATAAATAAATACCTATGTTCTGACTGGTCAGATGGAGAGGATGATAAGGGTTGGATACCTCGGCTAGGAGCCGTACAAATAGCGGCTGCTATTACTGCCTGTGCACGGGTGAAGATGCATCCATTTATAAGCAGGGAAGATTGCTACTATACTGACACAGACTCTGTTGTGCTTGCTAGCCAGCTTCCTCCATCAGATGTATCCAAAGAAGAAAAAGTAAAAGAAGCCGCGCCTAAGAGTTATTTTTTGCTTGCTGATGATGGCAAGGCGCTATTCAATTGCCGTCCACAAAGGTGCAGCTAAAGAACATGCAACCGGTTTTTTTATCAGTGGCGTGATATCAGAAAAATCTCACTGTCACTAACCCATTCTGCGTGGACAGTAAGCAGATGACTATGAGAAAGATAGATAGTCAACATCAGCTAGCATTCCCAACGTCAGTGAAAAGGGAACGCATCTTCAGTAACAAAGGGGTATGGATTGATACCAAGCCCGTGCATATCCAGGGATTCACTGGTGTAGATGAGAGCTGCCGGTTACTTATAGATTTAGGATAAGCTAAAAAGTCAATGATCTATAGGTAACATGAGTGTGTAATATGGTACTCAATTAATAGAGTAACCCGGGTAAGAAGATCAAGTCCAGAAGTTCCAAGTACACTTTTCAGTACAAGATGCTGTTGAATAAACAGAAGATTGATATTGGGTCCTCCATTTCGAAGCTACACTCACGAGCACTTTGTCATGAATTTGTCTTACCTGAACGCATCCAGTATCAAATGCTTGCGGGTATTTATTCCCTTTGCTGAAGCTGTTCGAACTTCTCCTTTTAATTACATTTCCAATTTATCACTATTTCTTCGTATGGAATTGACATTAGTAGGTCAACGAAATTCTACACTAGCTCTAGCTGTAAGAAGAAGATTCTTTTCTAGCTCGAGCCCTACTACTGAAGAGCTGAAGTTTCTCTCTACGTTCTTGGAACTAGGAATGATCAGTCATGCGTTGTTCCGGAAACTAAGGCAGATACACCAAGCGGTAAGGCTGCATCTAAAGAAAATGGAATCCAATACTTAATACGAAATAAGAACAAGGGAAGCGAAAAGAAATGCAACGACATGTTGAAATGCTAACCTTGTCATTTGAGGTGGAGAATCTATTCAAATGTTGTCCTGATTTGCTTGCTATACTGATTCAAAAGGATCTGCCCAGTGCTAAAGAGTTCATTCTCCGGGGAAGTGAAAAGAATTCGAAGTAAACTTTACACCTATACTTTAGAAGGTATTAGTGTTTATGTTCTGTGTTCTCTATTTCACGCTGGAGCTGAGTCAACCGTTGTAAGAGCTGCAACCTTTATTTAGAGTATTAGCTACTACGTGCAGTACAATTACTCAGTTAGCATTTCAAGAAGGAAACCTTTTGGTGAATCTCTTTCACAAGAGGAAAAAAGATGGAAGTTAAGAGGATAAGCCTATCTTGACTGAGTTTGGGAGAAAGAGTAGTATGTTGAAGGAGAAGAAACAGTCGCCAGTATCCAAAGAGAGTCCCTACCTGCGGATAGCATCACTTTTCTTAGACTTCAACATAGCTAGCTAGAGATGCTGTTGATCTGGTAAACGATATCCATGCAAAGGAAAATATACACACCTCGATCTCGAACTCGTTCTATTTCGTTTATGAACAAAAGAAAATGAAGTCCCTCGGCATACTATGAAGACTGTGATTGTTGGATAGGCGAAAAAGCAACCTTACATGAAATGACTAGCTTACTGTGCAGCGTAAAACTTTGTTGGTCGTGCAGAATGGGTCCGGATTGGGCAAAGCAGGCAATTACGATGAGCGTCAGAGGGACTGGGACGGAGTCTCAAGTGTTTATGTCACGGAAGTCTGCATTTCTGAACCCCTGACTAGCCAGCCTATTAGCTAAGAAGGGGATTTCTTGAGTAGCGATTTCAATTCGGTCTTGAAAAGCGTACTCGTAAGCTAGTAAGTCAATCAAAGCTATAACTCGATTTGCTGAAACTTGAACATATTTAGAGTTTCGATATATATCTATCTAACCATTGTCTAATAATAGAACACTATTGATTTGGCTCGATTGGTATTTCCCAATTTTAGACTGGTGTATCGCGGAAATGCATTTCGAAAGAAAAGGGACCGGCACTACGTTACCCTCAAAGACTTGACTCCTCATGGGCAGCGTGAGGACAGGCGGCTCATATTCCAATTGTGGTTATGACAAGGGGCATAGGAAGGATCTCTTACAATAGAGATAGAAGATAGGAAGGTACTCAATAGAATGTGTACTCTTTCCACTGAAGATGACGATTGAACTTTGGTACCGCAAATGATAAAATGGACCGGGGTACTAAGGTCGTCATATGAAAGCTCCTTATTATGAAAGCAACGTTTTCAATGTGATTGTATTGTAGTGAAAAAGGAGGGGCATATCCAGAAAGCGCTTCAAACGGGGCCGCTCTTGAATGTTGGTATCGATTTGATCGTGCCTACACGGAAGAAGTAGCAGTCGCTGGAAAAAAGAAAGTAGGTAAAGCAAGGAGGGCTTATTGGCCATAAAAATATCCTGCTACTTGAAGAACTGTTGTCGGGCCTTTTTCTGGAAAACAAAGCCACAGGCCGAGCCATCAAGCATGGCTTCGGGTATTCTATCACAAGTAGAGTGAGGGGAAGAAACATAGTATTAGTCGGAGGAAGATGAGTAGTGACGATAACTAAAGGAGAAGCCGAGAATTGCTGGTAGCTCTAGAAGAGAAAGCATGGAAAGCCAATTCTTGGTATCTAGAGGTCTATAGAGCCTGTTGAAATGGGAATGTGGCTTAATAATACGTCCTAAACCTTTGATCCTGCTTGCTTGGCCCCATTAGTGGAGTTTTTTGCTTTCATAGCACGAGAAGCTCAATGAAGTAGTACTATTGAAGCCCCCAGCCCTGGCATCTCGTTACCCAAGCCGACATCCCCGTTTTAGAAGGCCGAGACCAGCCGGATGAGTTCATTGACTGGCTTATCACGGATCTTCGAGCACAAGCAAATTCCAGACCAATAGAAAACGTTGATGCTTGCTGCTAGACTCACCAAGCAAGCCGTATCCTCCTATGTTTTTTCTTGTCTCATTTCTTTTGAGAGGAATATCATAGATAGACAGATGGGATTTATTGTAAAAATATACAAGTGGGTCACCCGTGATGTGGTGTAAATTTCTTCTAAACACTTGGATAGTTAGAACATATTGGAATAGGGATTAGTCTGTAAAACATATCGAATTCATTTTCCATTTTTCTGTAGCGCTCTACGAGTGTTGAGTCCGATGATTCCAATTCTCCATTCTATGTCCATCCGAGCGATAATCTTAATACGGTTATCTCATCAGCGCAGCTCAACGGCGTCAATTACTTGACATGGCGGCGTTCATTCACCTTGGCACTTTCGATTCGCAACAAGCTAGGTTTCATCGACGGCTCCTTCAAACAGCCAGTTCCCGAAGATTCTACACATCTCCGATGGAAGAGATGCAACGATCTTATTGTCTCTTGGCTCCTCAAGTCGATGACGCCGGGATTGGCACAAACGGTGTTCTATATCACCTCTGCCAAGCAGATCTGGGACACCATCGCAAGACGATTCTCGCAGCCGGCCGCGTCTGCAAATTACAAGCTGAATTGAGTACCACAATTCAAGGAGATCGAAGCGTCGATGAATACTGAACTGCTTTGTCTGGGAGGAATTGAAGAATTATAGGCCACTGCCTGTGTGGCAAATGTCACTCAACATGCTTTGAAGTGTTTGCTGAGATGCAACAGAAAGATTATGTCTTCAAATTCGGCTCAATGATTGCTACTCGGCTAATCGGTCACAGTTGCTCAGCCAAAGACCATTCCCTTCTATTGATGAAGCATATGGCGTGATCACTCGTGAAGAGTCTAAAAGGCTTTCTATATCTGCAAATCACTCTCCTTCAGGCGACATCTCTGCCATGTTCACCCGAACTGAAAGGAAAGATATCTTCTGTACATACTGCAAGAAGAAAGGTCATCTCAAGGAAAAGGGATTCCCTGACGATTTCAAGTTCACAAAGGGAAGGAATAAGTCCATAGTCACACCTTCTGCTAATCAAGTGGGACGACTTGGGCAGCACTCCGGTCACATGACATCGTCTTCCTTGCCTTTCACTAAAGATCAAGTGAATTCACAGATCTAATTATTCCACTCTACTAATATTAGTGTTGCTACAGATAATGAAGCAGGAAGTGGACAACTTTCTCATTCAACTAGTGCAATGCCCAGCACAAACATGGTTTATGCCAATCATGCAGTTCAGAATAGTGGAACCTCAATGGAAGGTAATAACTATTGCATGTTTGGGTCATCGTTTGCTTCGGGATCAAAGAACTATTGGATTTTGGATTCTGGTGCGACAGTTGAATGAAAAATGATAAAAATCATGAGATCAACCTGTTTGATCATTTAAGAACTACGTCTGGTATTTCAGTCCGATTGCCAAATGGTTGTGAGGCTCCTATTACCGGATCGGTTCGTATCTCAGAGGGAATCTCTTTATCTGATGTGCTATATGTGCCTTCATTTCAACACAATGGAATCGGAAGCGGGTCTCAGTTTCGTATTGATGAATGACACTAATTGTTGGATTCAGGGCCTTGGAGATTTGACTTGCTGAATCTATTGATGGACTATATGTCTTGAAGGGAACTCATCACTTGACCAGGCCACAGACGAATGTAAACTCGGCAGTTCTGCTTAGTCAGTGTGTAGGAATTGTTATATGGCATCAATTGGGCATCCGGCCCATTTGACTGTTTGTTTTTTCACATAAAGAAAGTCACACCTAGTGTGTTTTCTTTTCGCTTATGTGAAGTATGTCCCAAAGCCAAGCAGAAGCGAAAACCTTTTTCAGATCACCTTAAAGATTCAGTTAAACCGTTTGACCTTGTCCACATAGACACTTGGGGGCCCATATGAGCATGCAGCTATTGGGGGTTATCCCTATTTCCTTTGTGTTGTGGATTCGGTCCTCTTCGGTCTATCTGATGAAGCATAAAAGTGAGGCTACCACATTGATCCCTACTTTTTGCAAGATGGTTGAGACAACATTTGATAGCAAAGTTAAAGTAATTAGGTCCTATAATGCTCCTTCATACAGTCTAGGTCAGTTCGGGCTGGCATCATTCACCAAACTACATGCGGGGAAACACCCCAGCAGAATGCGGTTGTGGAACGGAAACTCCAACATATCCTGGTAGTAAGTCGCTCTTTCTTGTTTCAGTCCAGCCTACCAATTCGTTTTTGGGGCTATGCCGTTCTCACAGCCACACATTTGATAAAGAAACTGCCCTCTAAAGTGCTGGATTTCATATCTCCATTCTCGGCTTATCAGCACCTCAAGGTATTTCGGGTATATGATAACACTACATGTCAAGTTTTCTTCTCCAGGGACGTGACTTTCCATGATCATCTTTTTCCATTTGAGGCACCTACATCTTCTCCAGCAACATTTTCTGATCATTTGGCCTCAACGTCAACATGTGGTTGGTTGTGGGTATATAAGGTAAAACTTCATGCAGATGGGAGCATTGAACGGTATAAGGCCCGGTTGGTGGCTAAAGGTTTGAGTCAAGTTGAAGGCTTTGATTTCACGGAAACTTTTAGCCTTAAACAAACCACCGTGCGCATCTTCTTTGCTTCTATTTTTCATTGGCATTTACATCAACTTGACATTAATAATTCTTTTATAAATGGGGATCTCCTTGAAGATGTCTATATGCGCCCCCGGCCTTGCCTTTCAGGGGGAGTGGGGTCAGAGGTTTGTAAACTGAGAATCTATATGGACTCAAGCAGGCTTCGAGGCAATGGAACACTAAATTCACCGAGGCTCTCATATCTTATGGTTTTATGCAGTCAAGATCTGACTATTCTTTCTTTATCAAAGTATTTCGTGATGGAGCTGTGGTTGCATTACTTGTCTATGTTGATGACATTATTATTGGTAGCAAAACCAGTGAACACATCAACTCCGTGGTTCATTTTCTTGGAAGCGCAACAATCATCTTGGCGTCCCTCGAGACTTCTTGGGTGTTGAGGAACGAAGTGCTCGCTCTATTCGTACACCTTTATGAAAGCACTCCGGACATAAGCATAGATAAGCTAAACCACTGTTGACAGTTCAACCACTCTAGAGCCTTATGATACCACTCATGATATCAAAAGCATAAGCATAGTGTTCTTCGCCAGGAAGCAAACTCTTTCATAAGAAACTGAACTATTAGTGAATAAGGCTTTCGCTCGTTCGCTCGACCTATCTCTTCACAGCACTTACGCGGGTTGTTGATGTTCTTTCGTAAAGGGATGATCACCCAGAAAACGAGAACGCAGCTTATCCGGTTCTCGAAAGATTAAGATTCTTTTCTTTCTCCCTTCTAAAAGAAAAAGAAGGTCTCTCAAGTCCGGTGAATGCAACATTCGTGGACAAGTTCCCTTAGTCGGTGCTGCTTGAGTCGCTCTTGCCTCTTTTGCACCTTCTTTCAGAGACCGGACAGATTAGCACAAGGACGATATTCCCACCACGGGTGAAGGCTAACAGTAAAGGCACTATTGAAATCCCCAACGACAGAAAGGAACCTTCGGAAAGAACTTGTTCTATAGAGGCCCCACAGGTCTCCATCCAATAGTTCCACTTCTGATTCAGAGGCATTCAGTTTACTTCTGAGGAACTCTTGACTAAGATCAGTCAGGAGCTCCAACGTTAATTCGGGATTCGGGATGGAGTCTGGAATACCGATGGAATACTTCACTTGCTTCATAGTGCTTGTCGAAGAGATGGAAAAGGATCTCGGCCAAGCACTTGGACTCGAATCTGATCATAGTCATCATTGAGGCCAGCAAGAAAAATCATATACTCTCTCTTTGTCAATCAGCTTCTGAAATGCAGTAGCGTCCGCTGTACAGGAGGCTTGGAAGTCCTGATAATAGTCAAGCTCCTGCCACAGGCCTTGTCATTCAACAAAATATTGGGCAAGAGTCCTTGTTTGGTCTCATGGACTTTCTTCCGAAGCTCAACAATTTGGGCTAACAATTCCACATTATTTGGATCGTACCCTAAAGGGAGCATGATATGGGGGGCTTTGTCTTATACCGTTCGTACCCTACGAGGTAATGCTCATTCCATACAAAATAATCCATATCCAACGGCGGAAAAGAGAGCTCGCCCGTCAGTTAGTGTTTATTGATAACCTTAGTCTAAAGGGAATGAGTGCAAAGAGGCAGAGTGAAGCGCTTAAACTGCTCTCTCTCAATCTCATGAGTTCGGGAGAGCGGCGTGCAAGTTTACAGTCGTAACTGAACTCGTAAGGCCTCAAATATTCAGTCATCATCCTTTTCTCATCATGATTTCCATCCCCCAAGTCAAGGGATTCTCGGCTTAGGTAAACCGATGCAGAGAATGACAAAAAAAAAGTATCTTTTGAAAGGGATAGATATATATATATTATTAGCACAGAAAGACTCATCCGGGGAACTCGAACAAGCTTTCATTCACCCCTTCACTCTCCAAAATTCAGGTATTCCGCTTCTTAACTCGCTCCATTCGAACGTTAGTTGATGTTTTGAAAGTCTCATTCAAAGATGGCAAGCATCATTCTAAAAGCTGCAGCCCCTATCTAAAGCTCGATCTCAAACCAGGGAATCGAGCAAGCTCAAACCAAGCAGCAAGGATGGATGGAATGAAGAGCGCATACCCCCACTGATTGATTGACTAACCTAATATTGTTGCCCTCTGAGATGAAAGACAGATACAGCTCAAAACCATAGCCCCTCTTTCTCAAAGACAAGGAACCAGGCACTTTACATATGTGATTCCAAAAGACAAGACTTGGTGCCGGTTCAAAGACAAGGAGCTTTGCTCTCATTCTCTTAGAATAAAAAGAAAAAACTAGACTTGATATCCCAAGACAAGGAAAGCATATTGTTTCCCTGCGGGGCTCGTACAGAAGAGATATAGAAACCATATACCTTAAGCCCTTGAGCTGCGCAGGCTCAGATAGATAACTTGAGCTTAAGCGCTTGATTGAGAGAGATATTTAGAGAAGGAGATAGCCGTGGGAATCTTATTTCCAGAGCTACACACCGTAGGAAAGAGACCATTAGCAACAGTCGACGCCAAGTGTAGTAGCAGGGAAGAGGTCGATACCGAGCCCAATGCATGAAGGCCGCTTCGAACGCTCTCACTCATAACTCTCGCCTTCACCTCCTGGTTGTAGGAAGGAAAGATCGATTCCATTCGCGGGAGAGCCGAACACCTTATTGAAACGCCCCAACAGAACGCCGTAGTTGAGAGAAAGCACCAACACATTCTGGTTCTTACTCGTGAACTCCTATTCCAAGCAAGCTTACCCTCAACATTTTGGGGGCACGCAGTGCTCACAGCAACTTACATAAGAAACCGAATGCCCACCAAACAAAGTGTTAGGCAACATCACCCCATATGAGATGCTCGTCGGTAGGAAACCCTCCTATGATCGATCAAATGCTTATCCGGTATTGGAAGACGTTCTGGTTGGTGTTCCCCGCCGACTTTGTTGTTCTAAACAGAGAGATGAATCACCAAACTCTTCTCTTATCTTGGGCCATTCTTAAAAACATCCAGAACCAAGATTGATGTACATGATGGCACAATGACGGGATGGTCAGCTTGGTTAATTGAATCTTTATGAAGCCATGAAACATTCAGTTGAGGTAGAATCAGTTTATGTTTTAGATGTTATAGATCCTGATCAAGTATCTGAATTTGTTGATTATGATCATCTTAAAACAGTTCTTCAGTGTAGCCGGAAAAGCAGCAGGTTCTTGAGAAATAACTTGGAATAGATGATGACTTGCAGTCTTTGAACTGGAATCACTAGAGCGAACCAGGCATACTTTCTTTGAATTATCTCGAATTACCCAAATCTCACACAAAGCTTTTGCCTTCTATTGTGCAGGCTCTCCAGTTAGAGTTAAAGACTCTACCCGATCATCTGAAGTACATGTTCCTGGGTGAAAACGACACGTTGCCAGTGATCGTATCCAACAAGTGTTCCACTCTCTCTGGAAGAAGAGAAACTGCTACGAGTGCTCAAAGATCATAAGGAAGCAATTGGATAGACGATTGCAGATATGTTAGGACTAAGTCCAACTTTGTGCATGCATCGAATAAATATATCTGGAGGAGGCCGAAGAGACTCGCTCTTCATTCCATCCACCCTCTCCCGGCATGGCGCTATTAGCCTAGCCCTCTCCTTGCCGTCGAGATCTTACGCTATCTACTTCTACAAGGCAGACTTACGCTTACTTTGCTACTTCTGTACCTTCTCGCCTTACTTGATAGCACGTGGGAATGACTATCTGAACTAGCACTTGGGAGTAAGAAAGAACAACTAGCTCTATCCTTGGAAAAGAGAAAGGTTGCTCATTTGGAATCCGAGCTTGCCAATCATCGTGCTATCACTGATCGTACGAGACGGACGGCCCAGGATGATGCAAAGGAAAGAGAGGCGCTTCGGAAGTTCGTTCTTCAAACTTGATATATACGGGAGCATCACAACATAGCATTTGATGTCACATATGTTATTTTCAATTGATCCTCGTCAGCCAGCTTGGATTGGGTGGTATCCTTGGAAGGCATCCTTCATGCAACATAAAGCACAGCCCGACGTCGAATCATGATCAATTGATGGTAAGGGATAGGGTTCGTGCGGTTCAAATCCGTGCCCATCCTCCATCTGTTCCCGGGCTTTGGGAACAGGGCAATTGATCCAGCTTGACTCCCAATTGTTCCGCGACTCCACGCGTTATCATGTCGGATGAGCTGCCTTGATCGATCAGCATGTGGTGTACCGGGCTGTTTGCTAGAATTCCTTTGACTAAGAGGGGCTCAACAATGTCACTGAAGTCTTCATCATCCAAATTGATAGGGGTGGAGTCTTCAGGTTTTCGCCCACGTGTCCGACGAATGTGAGCCCGCTCGTCGGTAACGCTTTCTAGCCGACGCCATGGAAATGGCATACATGATATCGAATCGGGACTTGGTCGATTTACCTCAAAAACGCAAGGCTATTTGGAACAAGTGGGTTCTCAAGATTAAGCGTCAAGCCGATGGAAGCATCGAGGACATAAAGCTCAGCTTGTCGCAAAGGGGTACACCCTGCGAGTGAGAGTGGACTATGAGGATACCTTTCTCCCAGGTTCACGTCAATAAGACTTATTCTTGCAATAGTGGCGAGTTGGAGCTACATCAAATGGATGTGAAGACTGCTTTCCTCAGCGATGAGCTGGATGAGGAAATCTATATACAACAGTCAGAGGGCTTTGTTGAACAAGGCAGGAACAGCAGATTGAAGAAGTCAATCTATGGCAGTCATCACTTCGTTTTCACAATGTAGCCATGTCCAGTGGTTGAATTGTTGTCAAGAGTAGTAGAATAGAGAGTATCATAAAGGTACGAATAAGATGAGGTCTCATTTTCGCATTTGATCCTGTCAGAATAATAAGGCATTTATGAACTCAATCTTCACTTCAATCTATGCCCCTCACTGACAAAGGTAAAAAAGGATGACGAGCAAAGACACATAGATTGGTGTTTTGCACGAGGATATTGTTCTTTTCTTACTTTCGAATCATCATAAGAGGCCTTAACAACAATGAATTGCCCACTCCTCCAAAAGCAGTCGCGCTATGTTCTGAAAACCATCCATCCGCGGCCTGATTGCCGGGAAAACAGGAAGGGGCGATACAAAGGATTTCCAATTCATAATAGAGCCCCCTTCAGCTTGATTTGCAGATGATACAATGGTGTTTGTTTGGGCAGACCACCACAGATGTAGGTTTGAAAATACATTCTTTCCAGGGTGCTCTCTTATCACAAGCAGGGAAAGAGGTTCTTATTTCATTAGTGTTGCAAGCCATTCCAGTCTACATTATGGCAGCTTTCAAATTGCGGTGCAAAATGAATGCTATCATCAGCAACTTCTGGTGGAGAAATCTCGATTCCAATTCTGGAGTCCATTGGAAATCATGGGCTACTATGACACAATCACAATTCAAGAGGATTTCGTGATTTCGAAAAATCGAATGTGGCACTACTTGCTAAGACTGCCTGGCGTATACATTGATGCCTTCCATGTACATGATACTCTTGTTATTAAGAGTCTTACTGGACAAAATCCCAGGCGACCATTCGAAGCCTTTCTCTCGCACCAAGTACCATAATGACCATACCTTTCCAAACCGAACCAAATCTGGCTCCGCATTCGTAGGGACATAGTCCATGTGAACAAGGGGAGGATTTAAAAGGTTGTCAAGTATCATGTAAGGATTTTCTCCAAGGTGAATTGATTGAATAATCTTAACATACCAATGAAGATACGTTAACCATTGGGCCAATGAACAGCCTAATAAGGTTTTTTCTAAAAAGAATCTCGCATGATCCATTGATTGCTCAACTGGAACTTTGAGTTGTTGAAGCTTTGAAAAGAGTGTAAACGCATAAACCTAATAGGTAACAGTTTAAAGGACGACCTCCCCCTAACCAAAGGGATGTAGGTAATCTATGCCTTAATAGCAACTCCTTAGTCATTTTCATTTTAGCTGACTTCGGACTCCGAAAACGCAACATAGACTTATACCCGACACCAGTTAATCGCAGAAGAACCTTAGAAGGAACTTCAGGGTACACCATAGAGAGGGCATACACTCCAGTGGCATGGTGAGTTGCCATACACACTTTTAATGATACAGGTGATAAATCGACAGCGAGCTTTTTTACTTTAAATCGCTTTGCGAATTCAGCAGCACCACGATGCGAGATTAGAGACTTCAATAAAGATATCTCAACCCCTAAACATTCCATGATGTGGCTATATGCCTGGGATACTCTCTCATCAGCAATGACCAAGTCATCACCTAAGATCGCGTATCGATCAAACTTTTGTCCTGGATAGATCCCGGCCACCCACACTATACAGTGATGGGTTAGCGTAAATAAGGGCCAAGAAGAATAATAACCAAGCGGTTGACCAGTAACAAAGGACACTGTGCTTCCATCCCCGGGACATCAAACATGTTATGCGCTAATGTTGAATTAACAATACTGCTCGCATATGGTCGGCCTAACATCCGTTCCATTACCGAGAACAGACACACTAAAGGTAACCTATCAGTGGCTGCCGTCAAGTCAAGCGAGTACAAGACTGTTTGTCCAACTAATCGATCGAAAGGGTGGCTTTGATTAAAAGTACCATCCATAACAATCATTCGCAATATTTTCCCAGTTATGCACCGGCATCAGTAATCGTTGGTTTATATAGTTGCCCATGGCTAAAATTCGACGCCTCTACCTTCCACGGATTGACCTAACCTACCGAAGCTAAACATCCAGCTCTCATCCCTAGGAAATTGAAAATGTAAGGCGCAAAATGTCGCTCACACATATCCACGTTTATTCGGGCCGGGCCCACTTGCTGTTAGACGAATCCAGAGCAAACAAAGTAGTTCGAGGCCAAAGTGCTAGCGGAGATTCCTGCTCACCCCGGCTATGAATAATATTAATTAGGGTGGCAAAAACACGCCACTCAGGTAAAAAGAAGAAGTAAGGCGATTTAGGGAGAGGATTATCCCCTTCTATCATCATCCGTCCTCCTTTTGACCCGTAGTTTGGTAGAGCTTTCCAAGAAGGAGACCAAGTCATCCCAATATTAAGAGGGCTGGCGTATACAAACATGCAAAATTAGGTTTGTTTTAGCAGTTCTACAAGCCCCCAACAGGCGACTTCCTCAATGCAACTTCACACAATAATGTCTCCTGGGGATGGCGTAGCATTATTGAAGGAAGGGATTTTATCAAAAAAGGTCTCAGATGGAGGAACGGGAAAAAAGGTGAGGGACCATATCCTCACCTTGGATACCAAGCCCCCCCGGTTTTGTGTATCCTCCCCGAAGCCTGCTAATACACCAATTACACACGTGCATCAGCTAACAGACGAACGCACAGGCACCTGGCGTAAGGGATAAAAAAAAACCTTTCTACGAGATGAAAGGGCTAATCAATTGGTCGAGAACGAGGTCCCACTGTACAAGCAGGTCTCTCGAGCCTTCCCCTTCGTTCGAACCCTGGGAGTGAAATCAGATCGGAAGGAAGAGTAAAGTCCAGCCTGCTGAGAAGTGCCCACAGCGACCAAGCGAGCTTTATGGCGAATTAACTGGCCACTGGAGTCTTATCCCGAAATACCCATTTGGAGTTGACAACAAACATTGACCCTCCTAAGATATTTAGGCGACGCTTTGCGTTTCTTGAGTATGTTTCTAAACTAGGAAAGAGTATAGTGCTCGTTTTGATAAGAGTATTGAATACTATCTGCTGGAAAGTTGACAACGTCCTCCTCATGCATGATACTACGGGAATTTCTTAGTTTAAAGGTTAACGTTGCTGATCTGCCTTTTGACCTCTTCCTTTCCTTTCTTCCTTGTTGCGTTGCCTGATCGTCCGAGGCAACCACAGGGCATAATATACCGTATGGAGCCACACGACGCACACCCTAAAATACACATACAAAAGTGCCGACCGAGCTCACCATCATGAGAATACAGCTTGGCTCCTAGAATAGGAATAGGATCACACGGGGCAACCTGTGGAGCATTCCATGGCGGCTTAGAAGATCCATGGCGTACTTCTGCTGAGTTAGATGCATACCCTACGACCGAAAGCAATCCCGGTTAGAGAACCAAGATCTTTCTTATGAAACAGCTTGCCAAGATGTTGCTTCTTTGATGAATAGCAGCAGAATCATAGCCGGTAATCTAACTCATCAATGGGGATATACATACCTGAAGCGCTTGACAAATAAATCAAGTGTGATCCGAACTACTATCTAATGTTAGTAGTGCTGGGCTGAATAAATCCTATTTGAGTTGAGTCCATAGAGAGCTTTTGAAAGCTTACACAAATAGTCTGGATGAATAGAGTCTTCATAACCGGGAAGTTGGCCTCGACCTCTTCTTTGAGATCGGAGTGAAGGAAAGCGTTCTTGACGTCTAACTGGGATGAGAGTTGGGACAGTGCTGAATGTAAGCGGTGCGAATGGTATCATTTTTAGCAACTGGACTGAACGCGGCATAATATGGACCATACTCTTTTTCATAGCCTTGAGCAACCTCGCTTCGCTAACCTTCGGGTTGATCAAATCAGTCATGCTAAATATTCCCCTACTTGAAAGGGAAACCTTGCTTCCCAATTCTTGTCCCTCCTTGAATGACCAACCCCAGGATAAGCTAACCAACTAGCCTTTGGTTTGACTATACGAGAGGAGTAAAAATAAAAGTAAGTCAGGTTCAACATCCCATGCTCTAACGCCCTATCCTGTAAGTCTGGTTCACGAGTATGTATACAAATAATGAAGGTACAGAAGAAGTCGTTAAAACAAGAATTTGACTTACTTTATTTAGATAGAAAAAACTTGAATACTAGAAACACACCTCTATCCATTTTGTTAGTTCTCGAACAAGAGGGGGATGTAATTCAGAGAAGGCGCTCTCTCTCTTCCCTTCCCCAAAAGAAAGGAGGTTGGATGGTTTTCAGTTCAACGCGCGTCCCTTCTTGTTGTATGCACATCTACATAGCCAGACACAAAACAAAGGTGTACAATCCGGTCTAAATCAGCGTCTTGTTCATTCATTGTACTCTTACTTGTTCTAGTGGCAGGCAAAGGCCTCGAGTGGCTTAGGAATCGACCCAGACTTGTGGAGGTTTGGATTATCTACGAATAAGAGGTGCCGTCTTAGGAAATGACAACTAATAACAACAAAGACAGATGCCGCCGCGGTGGATGGGCAATGTTCAACGCGCTTCAGGCGCTATGTTAATTGCATTGAGTTCCCCTTACGAGAATGAAATGAGGCCCCAGCTTGACTCGAGACCAAGACTCCAACCAACTCGCACCAATAGCGGCACTGAGTGGCCGTAACTTGATGGAAAAGGCAGCCCGCCGCCCCCCCACACGCCTACCTATTCGTGTTCGTAGCTCGATCTACGGTCAAGACTGTGGTCCGTCGGAAAAACAGAAGTCATCCGTATGTTGTGATACGTGAATTGCTCAGTAGTGCTTCCCGTAGCTGGCGGAAATAGCTTAATGGTAGAGCATAGCCTTGCCAAGGCTGAGGTTGAGGGTTCAAGTCCCTCCTTCCGCTCCTGGCTTCGTCGTTAAGTGATAACGAGTGGATTACATCAGCCCGGGCATCTATCTTACTCAACCTAAGCTGAAGAAAGGGCGTTTAGCAACCTACTCAACACAAGTTGCTGGCTTTTCATCAGCCGTTGCGCTTTTTCCACAGGATCGATTCAATTGAGTTGCCTTCGGATCCTTCACGGCAATTCTACTCGACCTACCGGTCGAGGCTAACTGTTAATAGCCCTCAACAATAAATAAATCAAGTAGGGCGGCGCGCTAGCTCCCTTACTAGTAATAGTAAAGGGGCTGCTAGTTGGTTAGCGCAGTGTACTAGTGAATAGGAAAAGCGAATTGATAAACCTAATGACGGCAATGTTCAAAAAGGAGATGATGCTAAGTTCAGAACCAGTCTTGAAGAATGTTCAATAATCAGTAAGGAAATGAGACGACAAGAATCTACCACAAAGATAGGCATAGTAATGCAATATGTGAATCACCCATTTTTGGAAAACGATTTTTGGGGGCTTCCGCCTTACACAAGGCAGATTGGATTGCCTTCATCACGAGTCAACTATACTGTGTTACGATCACCTCATATTGATCAAAAGTCCAGAGAACAATTTGAAATGAAAATGAAGAGAGAATTTTTTGTTATAAAAACAGAAACGCATGAATTGCGCAAGAAGTTCTTTCGGTTAAAACGCCGTGCGACTCGGAGGACATAAGACTTCTTGGTAAAGGCAAAAAGATTGCCGACTGGATGCTCCTACCCCACCATGCCTGGCCCTTTACCTTACCTTAAGAAGAAAGAGGAGGTATGAAGCGTGGGAAAGAATGCAAGAAGTGTATGGCAATGGTGACGCGCCTGTTGGAGTGGCGGCAAACCTCTTGATTGATCAACGTGAGTGAACTGTGCTTAGACGCTTCGTAAAACCGCACCGATTGTAAAGAGGATGGATGGTTTTCAGAGTAGGCTTCCCCTTTCCATTCACGGAATGTGATCTGGGACACGATGGGAGTTTGCGTGCCTCGGTAGGAAAGAGATCACCGGAGTATAGCACAAGATCGCCTTTGATTGCTGCCATGGGGTCGACCTGTGAACAAGGTAAACCCAATGGGAACCAAAAAACGGGGGTACCGCATTGGGCAGAAGACGATCCAAAAAGCGAAGTCTCACCGCTAAAGGAAGGAGCTTTGGAAGCTTACCTTAAACAAGGTGAGATAGGCAAGATTCCAATTCCAAGCCGCGAGGAATCAAGAGATCTTTGCCGGTGCTGACTTGGATCTCGGGTGACGGAATTACATGCGGGCGGCCAGAAGCGACGAGCAGTCGCGGTCGAAGCTTGGCTACTGCGAAGCGCTTACCAAGCGCGAAGGAAAGGCCTCCGCCACTTGAGCCGTATGCGGGGGAACTCGCACGTGCGGTTCTTAGGGGGGGGCTAGTAGGAGCCATCCCATCCCAATAGCGTATATTTGGAGCTCAATATTCAATTCTATTTTCTTGCAAGACCCGTTCGGATAAGGGAAAACTCCAGAGATTGCTTCGAAGTAAGATCCGATCCTTGCGCCTTTCCTGAACCGGGGTGAGAGGAAAAGAAAGAGGATCCAAATGTCCCATCAATCAAGGTTGGGCAAAACCCCCCCTCCCCCTTTTTCAATAAATAAGCCCCGCTTCCCTAAGGGGCCCCTCTCTGATAAGGAAGGAAAGAATCCTAATTTTATGACGCTCCGATGGCTGTTCTCCACTAACCACAAAGATATAGGGACTCTATATTTCATCTTCGGTGCCATTGCTGGAGTGATGGGCACATGCTTTTCAGTACTGATTCGTATTACATTAGCACGACCCTTAGATCAAATTCTTGGTGGGAATCATCAACTTTATAATGTTTTAATAACGGCTCACGCCTTTTTCATGATATTTTTTATGGTTATGCCGGCGATGATAGGTGGATCTGGGAATTGGTCTGTTCCGATTCTGATAGGTGCGCCTGACATGGCATTTCCACGATTAAATAATATTTCATTCTGGTTGTTACCACCAAGTCTCTTGCTCCTATGTTGCTCAGCCTTAGTAGAAGTGGGTAGCGGAACTGGGTGGACGGTCTATCCGCCCTTAAGTGGTATTACCAGCCATTCTGGAGGAGCAGTTGATTTAGCAATTTCTAGTCTTCATCTATCTGGTGTTTCATCCATTTTAGGTTCTATCAATTTGATAACAACTATCTCCAACATGCGTGGACCTGGAATGACTATGCATAGATCACCCCTATTTGTTTGGTCCGTTCTAGTGACAGCATTCCCACTTTTATTATCACTTCCGGTACTGGCAGGAGCTATTACCATGTTATTAACTGATCGAAACTTGAATACAACCTTTTTTGATCCTGCTGGAGGGGGAGACCCAATATTATACCAGCATCTCTTTCGGTTCTTCGGTTTGTTATGGCCCTTTTATGATTCAAATCTGAATACGCATTGCGCTATATGCTGGGACTGTCTGCAACATGGTACTCCTACTATGTTCATAAGTGGTTTTCTAGTATTTCCCCGATCTAGTCAAAATGGAGTGTCTAAGACACAATCAGCAGGTAACCAACGACATAAAAGCAGTCTAGTAGGAACCTCAGAGACTACACGCGCAACAACTGAAAACCATCCACCCTTCTGTGAGTGGCTAGCTGGAATTCTCGATGGTGATGGAACTATGAAAGTTAGTAAACAAGGATATACAACTCTTGAAATTACTATGGGACTTGAAGATCTACCACTACTACGATATATCCAACATATGCTTGGTGGAAGTATGAAAATGCGATCAGGTGCTAAAGCAACTCGTTATAGACTACAACATCAACTTGGTATGAAACAACTAATGAATTGTATTAATGGTCATGTTCGACATTCAGCACGACTACTTCAACTACATCGTGTTTGTCAAGTACATGATATCCCTGTAATTCTACCTAAACCACTAGATGCTCAATCAAATTGGTTTGCAGGATTCTTTGATGCTGATGGTACCATTTGTATCGCTATGAAGCATCAACTACCTCAACTAAGTATTCGAGTCACTAATAAACATCTACAAGATGTAGAGTCTTATAAGGTTGTATTTGGAGGAAATATCTACTTTGATAGTAGTCAAAATGGTTACTATCAATGGTCTGTACAAAGTCGAAAAGATGTTATCATGATGCTAGATTACTTTAAATCAAGTACTTTCCGAAGTCATAAATCACGACGATTCTTCCTTATTGAGGAATATTACAGTCTTTACGATCTCAAAGCATTTCAACCTGACAGTATTCACCATAAAGCATGGCTAGCTTTCCTAGACAAATGGAATAAGTTGATGATATAGTCCACCTTTCTTCTATTCATCCGCTTCTATTAGTAGAAGAGAGGAGCACCCTGAAGTTTATATTCTCATTCTGCCTGGATCCGGTATCATAAGTCATATCGTTTCTACTTTTTCCGGAAAACCGGTTTTCGGGTATCTAGGCATGGTTTATGCCATGATCAGTATAGGCGTCCTTGGATTTATTGTTTGGGCTCATCATATGTTTACTGTGGGCTTAGACGTTGATACCCGTGCCTACTTCACCGCAGCTACCATGATCATAGCTGTCCCCACTGGAATCAAAATCTTTAGTTGGATCGCTACCATGTGGGGGGGTTCGATACAATACAAAACACCCATGTTATTTGCTGTAGGGTTCATCTTTTTGTTCACCATAGGAGGACTCACGGGAATAGTTCTGGCAAATTCTGGGCTAGACATTGCTTTACATGATACTTATTATGTGGTTGCACATTTCCATTATGTACTTTCTATGGGAGCCGTTTTTGCTTTATTTGCAGGATTTCACTATTGGGTAGGTCAAATCTTTGGTCGGACATACCCTGAAACTTTAGGTCAAATCCATTTTTGGATCACTTTTTTCGGGGTGAATCTTACCTTCTTTCCTATGCATTTCTTAGGGCTTTCGGGTATGCCACGTCGGATTCCGGATTATCCAGATGCTTACGCGGGATGGAATGCCCTTAGCAGTTTTGGCTCAACTATATCCGTAGTTGGGATTTGTCGTTTCTTCGTGGTCGTAACAATAACTTCAAGCAGTGGAAAGAACAAAAGATGTGCTCCAAGTCCTTGGGCTGTTGAACAGAATCCAACCACACTGGAATGGATGGTACAAAGTCCTCCAGCTTTTCATACTTTTGGAGAACTTCCAGCTATCAAAGAGACGAAAAGCTATGTGAAGTAAAAGAATAAAAGGTCGCCGATTGCTACTAAGAACCTAACAGAACTTTTCAAAGACCACTTTGTAGAGGGGCGCCCGGAAAGATGAACTAATCCGTGCAAGCATAAGAGGGCTACCCTGACTAGAAAAGAAAGCCCATCTCCTTCCTAATCTAATGCCATGCCCACCGAATCCAAGACCTAGTTCACGCTTTCAAGCCATAGCTAGTCTTCTTCCCACTGACCGCTACTAATAAGACGAACCACTACCAGGAGTCCTTCTTCCGGGGTTCAATAGCAGCGGATTCTGTAACAGCTTCTTCAACTCCCCCAGGGAAGGTTGTGACGGTAGCAGGTCTCTCGAGCCTCCATTATCAATTATTTCCCTAGTCCCGTAAGATATTCGCGAGGGCAGGAAGGAGACATTGAAAGAAAGATAAAGGAACGGGATGGTCTCGTCGCTTACAGAAGGGCGGAGGATTGAACAGTGTGATAATCTTTCTTCTGAACTATAAAAAAAGAGCTTACTCTCTTTCGAAAGACCGGATACGGTTAGATCACATTCTAGCACAAGCTGTTATGGCATTCTTCAACAACAACAAAAAGACTTGCAGCGGTTATTCCGATTCTATACCAGTCTTCTATCCAAGAGCGCTGACTCCGGTTATTGCATCAAGCACGGGTTACGAAAGCAAGGGCGTTCACGCTTTCCTTCTGGCTTTGTTATGTGATTTGTTGAAAGGCCGCGTAATCCTTTCTAAACCCCGCTATGAAAGAACTAGAGTAGATAAGAGATAGAGGAGATATAGGTAGTTAGGGTATTAGACCAATAGGGCAAGTCAAGAAGTAAGTAGGCAGTCAACAAGGAAAGAGAAGACAGCAACTCTGTAGCTCCAGGTGAAGAGGGGGAAGTAGCTACACCAACTCATGGCAACAAGAAGACCAGCTCCAACGCTCACTAGCTCATAGGATAATCCGAGGTTCATAGAGCTCGACTAGTTGGAGAGGGGAAAGAGCGATCTCGCTTTATCTAATAGTCTGGGAGAGGGTGGGAAAAAGCTCGACCGTTAGGGAGAGGGCCATAGCGCCTTTCTTCTTGTATGAACGACTTTCTTTCAAACATTCTTATTCAAGGAGTGGCATTCAACGATCCTTAATAGCCGTTAGATCCGGACATAGCCATAGAGTTCGTAGAATAAAATCCAGCCAGAAAGGGCAGAGATCAGAATAGAATAGAACACCCTCACCTAATCTGGTAGCTCAGGGTCAGCGGATAATCCATCACTCAAGACTCATTGCTTACGGGCCCCCTTTTCTTCGAATTCATATCCGGGAAAACATTCCCATTTCGAATAGTGTTATATGACCTCTAAAGGTAAGCGAGGTCCTGCTTTCAAGCAAGAGGACCAGAGCGGTTAACAAGTGCTTTCATTAGGGAGGATTGATCGTAGATTAACTGGGCTACACACCCGATATGAAATGTTGGAAAAGCTTCCTTTACTGTTTAGAATAGAAGTAGCCATTGGCCGGCAACTCAAAGAATAAACTTCCCAACATTTCATGGCGGATTGGCGAGCCTCAATCAAAGAAAAGATGAAATAGCTTCTTTAGCCCATTTCCTGAAAGTGAAAAAAGGTATTGAAGGCCATCTCTGAGCCGAAGTATCTCGCTGCAAATGAATCCCGGTAGGCGCCCTATTTGATAGAAAATCTTCCTTATGCCCCCAGCAACCAATGAATGCGCTTACAGAGCTTACCTTTTTTCTCCAAAACTAGATGGACTATATACTGCCACTGGCCTGCCTCCTGATAGGGTAACTTCACAGGCGTAGGTCAAGGAAAGGGGTCACTATGAGTTCCGAGTTCTGAGTTGGAACTTGAGCTATTGTTTGAGTTAAGAGTTTCAACTCGAGTTCAGAGCTAGCCTTTCTTTCCTGTTTGTAGTTAGAGTTCAGAAAGTGTAGTTAAGCCGAGCCCTTGAATTCCGCAAAGGAATTACAGACGGTTCTACCGATTCAATCCTTGGAGCTATGAGTTCTGAGTTGGAACTAGAGTAGAGCTATTGTTGTTTGAGTTAAGAGTTCTGAGTTGGGGTGCCTATTGTTTCTATGAGTTTGTCTAGCCTTTTCACTCTTTCTTTTCACTCTATTTTATTATCCTTATCTGCTCGAGAGACCTGCAATCAAACTACGCGCTAACGCGCGCCCTGTTGTTTTCTTCGCTTGCTCTGCAGTACGAGCCTCATACAGAGCCGCGCTCCTTTAATATGATGAGAAGAAGGCTAACTGTTAATTGCCCTCTTTACTTTCCGCACCTTCCAACCATCCATCCTACTACATCTTTTCTTTGGGTGTATAGCTCAGTTGGTAGAGCATTGGGCTTTTAACCTAATGGTCGCAGGTTCAAGTCCTGCTATACCCAAACCTGCCTTACACTCTACTATGAGTAAGGATTCATTCGTGGCTTCAAGACGGCCTTTAGACTCGCTTCCGCGACTTCGCCCTTGTTTCCACAGATGATTCGAGAACAGAAAACTTGGCTACTGATGGCATACTTCACTAAATCAGTCTAATTGGCCTATCCATATTCTTTCACAAAGCATTCTTGCAACCTAAGCAGATTCGTTTAAAGCTTTTAACCACGATAAATTGCTAAACAATCCGGCTACCGATTTCTTTTGATTTTATTGGGAGCGAGCAGAATCCAAATCAAAGGAGAGAGCATCTAGCGTACCTTATTAGGAGCTTAAGAAAGCGTACACGACATAGGAACGAGCAACGAGAAAGAATAAACGCTAATTTGTGAGCGCATCGCATCAAACAAGAGAAAAAGCGACTTATGCAAGGTGAAGCAAGCATGGGAAATCTCTAGTGGTGGTTGACTCTTGATTCTCATCAACTGCCGTTTGCTAAGAACAAAGAAGTATTAACCGGAATTGGATATCCCTCATGCAAAGGCTCATCTGTCGATGGATCTTAGGTTCCATTCCGTTAAAGTGGTTCATCAAAATGAACTTGAACAATGTTCTAGTATAAGGAGAAAGGAAAAGCAGCCTTGCAACCGGTCGAATCGATTTCGTCCGACAAAGAAATGATCTCCGCACTTCGTCATGGGATGAGGTAGAGCGTAGCTCCCGACGCTCCTCCTTCTCCTTCCGAGGTCACTCCTGGCTTACAGCGGGCTGCTGTCATCCCTCTAAGTTATTCCTACGGAATTTCACGAGTCACCTATAAAACTGAATGAGTAGACTTGACGATCCCAATTTGACAATCCAAAGGGGAAAGACGTAGTAGATACCTGCGGATCCAACACAAGTATGATTATCGAATCTTATCTTACAAAAGATGAAACGTCGTGCATATGATTCCATAAAAGAAAGGGGGGCTATGTTAATATAGGTAAACACGAGACATACAGCGATGAAAAAGGGCGTTAAAGATGGAGTTTTGATCAGGCTTAAGCATTCCGCCAATAGACCTTCGAGTTTAGCAGGAGGCCGGCCGCGTCTGCACACACACAAATATCACATAAAAAGCATACATGATATGATAGGGAACCCATAAAGCGGAGCCTTACCAAGGTCACCTTGTATCCGAAGAGGAGCCGGAGAGACGTAGGGTCGATTCAATTGAGAAGACCAGCACTTCTTCAGAAATAAAAACGGATTCAGGCGTTCAGAGGCAATGTATAAAGAGTATCCTTTTCTTTACAGAAGCATATTAAGTAAAGTGGGCCTACTCATACAATCTTACATCCCGAAAATCGTTCTATTTATTGAAGTCGATTCTCTTTCCTCTCGATCTACTACCAAGACACTACATGTTTTCCTATTTTTATGGTTGGATGTATTTCATCCGAAACTAATCGGTTGTTTTTCTCCTATAAATAGTGTCAATATGTATGGAAGTATTTGAATCGTGACCCGCAAAGAGCAGTAAGGAAAAGTGCTGCCAAGTAAAACATGGACAAGAAACTTCAGTTGAATAGGAAAACCACAAAAAAGCAGCAGTCACACACATTTTCGTTCTTAGACCGATCAAGATAAACATCAAGTTCCGTCGCCTATATAGTTAGTGGATTCTAAACCTTCGTCTTTCTCTTCGGCCATCTCATCTCTTCAAGTCTAGCTATTCTCATATGTACAAGCCGGACGACTACTATGTTAGTTTAGTTTGTGCGGGTCATCGGTAAAAGAATCCCACTCATACGTGCTCTGCTGACTCACTGCAATGGCGCCTTTTGCCCAGCTACCAGTATTCAAAAAAAATACCCTGTTTCTGAACACCTGATTTGAGGGAAAATGAATAGGAATAAAAATAGGATTTGGGTTCTTTGTTGGGGCGCTCTATCGGATCTAGCTGCTCTCCTCTTTCGCTCATGTCATCGCAAGCCTCAAATAGAGTAGCTCGATCTCGCTTCTGAATGGATCTGGTGGATGGTGCTTGCTGCTAATTGTGAGGATAGCATCTTCTGCAGTAAGGAAACGAGACCACTCAACTACTAAATAGTTCAAGTGCGTTGAGCAACGACTCATCTTCTTTCTTGACTTGATTGAAAGACAGAACCGTCAGATCTAGATGCAACGAATCGTCTGCTGTTGTAAAGTCTCTATTGTTGGCTCGATGTTAATTGAGTAATTGAGTTGCGGAGAAAAAGATGAAATATAGTCTTTTACCGCTACCGCTACATCAGCTGGAGAAGAAAACTCTGCAAAGGGCGTCTAGCAAACTCCTTTCTCTAGTTGAAGACTAATCTGGATATTCCCGAAGATGCTTGACTTCGAGTTCTTGGAGTGACAGCTTTGTGAACAAGGGTCCCTTACTCTATTACTTTTCAACTGAATTGATCTGAAAGAAGTGACAGAAGAAAGCTACTGGTTCAACTCCTGCTTGATCAGATGGTTGGCTTCGAGAAGAAAGACTGACGAATGAGTAGACTGAGAGTGAGAGGATCGACGTAATTGAGTTGAGGGTGCGCATCCAATTCTCTTCCTTTTGCAGTGAGCAATCGATAGAGAGCAAGGGATGCTAGCAGTCAAAATGGGATCCCATCGCTCTTGGAACAGATGAGGGGGGATCTTACTAAAATAATAAATAAGTATTACATTCCAATAGAAAGATATACTAAAAACCAGAATACAGCAATAACAAACAATGTAAACCAATTAGCAAAGATCAAGCCAACTCACTCAACCTTACTACACCAAAGACTGAACATACCTATCAAATCCCAAGCAAGAAGAATGTTCGCCTATCCGGCCTTGCCGTCATGTTCACTGCTACTGACATATGAGACATAGCCATCCGTTTTCTATCATTCAAGCCTGCAAACGAAGGAAAAAGCCCTACACGGAAGAAAGAGTACAACAAGAAAGATGAATGCAAGATCTCGAAAGGCCCTAAACCCGAGACTTCTTCCATACCATACTCACCGCGAGTCCATTGTGCTTACGAACGAGTGGAGCGTCTTCAATGCGAGTTGTGCGTGGCGTGGAGTTTCGCCTAAACAGTCTTGTTAAATAGTGGCTTCTTAAAGTAAAGAGTCCCCCCTGCCTTCGGGATACTCCTAAGGGTACCTTTGTTCTCCATAGGCGTCTTCAGGGGGAGTGTAGTGAAGGCATTCTCTTGGGGGCCAGCTTACTATACTAAGATAAGAGAAGAGGGCGCTATTTAACAGTGGTAGGGGCGACTAAAAGGAGCGAAGCGCAAGCATAGCATACTGACTCTTGTTCTTCCTCTTCAGCCGACCAAAGCAATAAGCATTTTCGGTTCGGGTTTGAATTGAAAGGGATTTATCGAAAATCTGCTCTTTGGCTCGTCACTTTCTGACTGTCTTTGCTTGATTACTGTCCTGGTTTACTGCATTACCCTCTTATCTTTCTTTATGGCTTCGTACCTTTCGTACTGTCGATTTTTTAGGTGAGAAGAAATGAAGTTATGGATTTGGTAACGAAGAAAAATCAACAAGTGGAAGAAGCAATGGCTGAAGAATTGACAGCTATGGAACATACACAACCATGGGATCGTCGTGGACTTGCCTCCTGCTGGTAAGTAAGTAGTTGGCTGTAAGTGGGTCTTTCAAATCAAAACTTTGTTAGTCGTGGGAGCTGAAAAAAAGAGTGGAACGTAAGTGAAACGAGTAAGACAACGAGTGAAACTGTCATGTAACCCCCTCGCTCGAGAACCGGAACCTCAAACTAGTTATTAGAACTTATCAGCTTGATTTTCCTTCTTTGATCTCGCGGCTAAGAGTTCCGAATTGAAAAAGGAAACAGAACTGACGAAAGAACCGAAAAAAACCGCTTTCTTAAGGCTTCAAACTACTAGTCATGTTGACTACTATGAAAGAGTAGCAAGGAAGTCCTTTTCTTGACTTAGCCTGCGTGCATCTACCCCTGGAAAGAACTGGATTGAAATCTCAACAAAGAAATGAAAGCAACACTCTTTGCTTCTTGTGAAGGTCTCTCGGGTGTCTACGGCAGATCCTATCAGTCTCGTGATGAAGAGAATTTCCGATCTTCCACGCGTCACGACAACTCAATTTGTCCGGCTCCCCATGGTTTAGTAAAAGGGAGGAGAGATTTTATCTTCATCCGGGGGTTCATTTCATTCATATTGAACTCAAAGTGGTTGGCTGATTAGTGAGGTCTTAAAAACGTCATACAATGAATGATCGGCCATTTTAGTTTGAAGCAAGTAGGCGACGCCTTTCTATGTTTCAATCGGATACCAATTGCTTGGATGCGTTTGAACTCGAGATGACTTGCAGAAAAAATGCTTTCTAGGTTTGTCTTCTGTCTCCGAAAGAAATGGTCCATTTATTGAATTGCTGGGCGAACGACGGGGATTGAACCCGCGCGTGGTGGATTCACAATCCACTGCCTTGATCCACTTGGCTACATCCGCCCCTACCCCCACACAGGTTGTTGTCTCCATCTACGATCAGATCCTTTCTGAACTCCCCTATGACTGCTATAATAAAAAGCTTTTTCCTGGTCTCGGGGGGCGTATTTTATTCCTGGCAAAGCTTCAAACAAAGAGGTTGGGCTGTTCACTTCATTGATTTGACTTCACTTTACTTAAGATGTTAGATAGGGGGCAGTGAAGGCTCATTTAGTAGACAGCGAGCAGCAAGCACCTACTCCTTACTGTTGATACTACATCAACAAAGTACCTTTATGATACTACCCTTATCCTACTACTCATTCAATAAGCATAGCACCGGAAAGGCGGAAAGAGAATTACCAAAGGATAGCGAATCAGATCGTCGAAAGCTGAAGTGTGAAAGGAAAAGCAGTACCAATCTACTTCAAAGCTTCAGTCGTAGCTAGCCCATCTTCGACGTAAGAACCGATTGATGAACAAGATAAAACAGAATGAAACAAAGTAAAGTAACGAAACCAAGTAACACAGCGTCAAGCCCTTAGGCGCTATTCAATAGCCCAGGAAAGCAAGAAAGCAATCTGGTCGGGACTCGACGATCGGAAAAAAGTAGTGAACCTGGCTAGAGGAAGGAAACAGCTCAAGTGAGCTTGAAGCAATAAGGGCAGTGGGTTCAGTTCCGGGGCAACAGAGTGGAGTAGGGCTCGAGGCTCGATGCAATTGAGTGCGAGCAGCTCCTGCTGTTCCAGGGAGAGAATGTGTTTTCGAATCCGTTCTCAAAAGGTTGAGAAAGAGTAGGAGTCCTATCTTTCTTGAGTCTGGTTCCGTGTACCCATTGTAGCTATTGAAGCTTCGTGTAGCGGCTTGAGTTGTTAGAGCGATTATATCTCTTGTACCTATTACCCAGATGAGTTCTAGTTGTTTTGCCGATTCTCTTAGTCGCAACGCCCCTCCGAGAAACCAAACCTTCACGCTAGCGATCAGAGTGTTAGTAGTATGCGCTCAAGACCCTTTACCGGCAGAGAATTACCTAACTGTAATATACAGTAGAGCGCAGGGAATGAAAAAGCTAGAAGTAGCGTGAAAGCGCTATCCGCATCTATTCCCGAAGTCTCGATTTACGTTACGCAGCTAGAGTTAGTAGGTATATTGGCGCTACTGCCTATCCGGTTGCTTATAGACCATATACGCACATACTAAACTCTAGCATAATTTACCGGAATACTTACCAGCCTTTATCTTATCAACCTAATACAGCAAATGTCGCTATGAAAGCTAGTTACACCACGGACTCCAATTCCAATTCCAATGTTGATTGATTTATTGTCCTTACAACTGTTATCAGTAAGGTGATTCCAATCTCTATGTTTAAGCATCCAGGTTATGCAATTTCTAGGCCTATTGGTATAGGACCGGCCTCTTACGCGCAATGAGTACTTGCCCTGGAGATTAGTGTCACCAACAACAAGGCAAACTTCAGGTGGTCGTAAATAAGATCAAGATTGAGGAGCGAGTTGTAGAGCTGATGAATGGCGGGAACGCCCTATGTTTGAGATGGAGCGGATGCAAAGTGTTGAGAAGGCTAGCCCCGAAGTCAAAAGAGTTGGCTTTGCTGAATGGCCACTCGATCTTCTTCGAATCCTCTGGGTCTGCTTATCGTCTCAAACTTCAAATGCTGCCCCCCCCCGTTTCAAAATCCCATTGTCAATGCCTAGGGATGTGCTAGGCCTAGACTCAACCAAACCGTGAGACGACCGATCGCAAGGAAGCAAGTGATGTTGACTGCTTGAACTGCAGTTGTGCAGTTAGCCGATATCGCGACCACTAGATGAAGGTGAAGATCATGATGGTTTACCTTACCACTTCATTCTTTAGATGTTTAGGTATAACAGATTGCTGTTTCCGGGCCTCCAGCGAGGCCGTGTTGGAGATGGTCAGCAGAACGCTTGTAGACCTTAAGAATCCGAGTACTCGATCGATCCACTCCATATTCTCCCTATGGAGACAAAGAGGTGCGCGTCTCGCGTTCACGTCCAGCGACGTCAGGATGTAACACAGTTCCAAGTATAAAGAAGCAAGACGCTAGGCAGGCCATTAAGGTAGAGCGACCGAGTAAGTACTCGAGTCAAAGAATAGTTCCTTCCCCCCCGCTTGCCGATCCCCTATTCGCTCGACCTAAAACCTTATCTTATTTTGTTCGATTCGGTAGTGACTGGAATCTCTCATATCCTGTTCCCCACTTCACTAACATTCAAGCTAAACGCCCTGAATGCGACCCATATTGAGAAATGTCAAGCAGTGTGCATAAAGCCATTTGATTACCGGAAAAACAAGAACAAGAGTGGAGCAAAGTGGAACTAATCCGGATCTGAGCTTGTCCTATACCCTGAGAGCGGTGTATTCAAAAAGTACACCATCTATTTGGAGACCATTAGCAAGAAGTTTCGGTTTTGGTTTTTGATTCAATTGCATATGATGTCCGAAAATCCATCATTCACCCTAAGCTCAGTCAATATTGAAGCGGATGAAGAAATGGAAAAATACTTAGCGAACCGAGTGGTTCTGGTACAGGGCGGACACTATGCACCCGCGACTCATGAGCGTAGGGAAGAGCACAACTCTTATTGGACTTACAGAATGACACCCTTATGGACTGAACTTACCAGTGGTTACCTTTGCGGAAGGGCCGAAATTGATCAGGATAGTTGTTCTCTTCTTGAGTTAAGGCTTTCCTAAAGGTCTTACAACATGGTCGTTTATTAATGACTTATTACTTGTTGTTTATCCGTTCTTATTAGAAACTTCTTGATAGGTCTTTCAAATCGCGGGATTTTACCAGCTATCTAGTTGTACATGGATCCAAATAGGGTACTGTTCCAAGTATCGTGTTCTATCCTCTCGGTCAACAGGATTGTTGTTTTCTAGTTCGAAATGGCCGAAATGAATTGCCGTGAACGTGCGGATTATGCGAAAGTGCAGTACTAGTAGTAAGCCCAGTCAGAAAAGCTTGTCAAAAGACTTGACCCCCTGACCCAAGCAAGGGCATTTCGGCAGTTGGTCGGTCAAGACCTGTTGGGTCCTTTCCAACCTTTCGACCTCAGCTCCGCAACAAAGACCGATACACAGAAGGGGACCTGACTGGGGGAGGAGGAGAGGGGCCGTAGGCGGTAAATGGATTCATTCACAGATGAGCCCTTGCCTATACCAGAGATACTTGTGAGATCGATAGAGATAACGAGGCCAGTGGAAGAGACCCATTCTTTAGTTGAGAACGGGAATACGGAATAGACCGATACGCGGACCGACGGATAAAGAGAAAAGAGCTACTACAGTATCGACAGATTCGATTCCTCCTCCCTCCCCATATCGAAAGGGAGTTCCTGTCTGAGTTCGGTTGCTCCTTATAGACCGGTTGAGAAGACCTTCTTTTCAGCATAAAAGGATGTTTCATAAAGTGGTTTTCAAGTGCCTATACCAAAACCAGACTTGAGAATACCCGATTACACCTGCAAGATTTAGGATGCTTTTGATGAGCTTTTTCTGGTCTTGAGTCGTCCTGTCATTAGAGTTCCTCTTTGGATAGGGAATGAGAAGATCCGGATTCCTGGTTTTCCAGTATCCGTTTAGCTAGAAGGCACAACCAGAAGAATAGACCAAAAGAAGGAAATCCAGTAGCTCCTTAGGAACCGGATGAGACTGTAGCTACTGATCCTGAGTTGGTTGTCTTCCCTTGCTTTCCGAGCCGAGCCCATAATGAGGAATCAGATGACGAAAGATCTACCAATTCAGAGCTAAGAGCCCTTGTCCTTGCCTTTGTTGCTTCTTGCTTGTTCTAGGCCTTTGAGCTAGTAGCTGAGTTGCTGCCTTCTTGGTATGAGCAGTTCCTGAGCTAGTTATTAGTGAGCTAGGAGCTGGAGCCATAAAAAGATAGGGAATTCCGGCTCTTTCTTCCCTCTTTAGGGATAGGGGTTGAGAATCTCATTAACCAGTAGATCAAGGATTCCATCTCCCAAGAAACCCTTAGAAAGTAGGTATTGGAAATCAGGAGTTTCAACTACCCGATAGTCGAGGCCAGAAGAAAGAGGCCTTAAATGCTACTTTTCTTTGAAGTCTTAGGCATATACAGTCCCAAAAGAGTAGGACAATCCTGTAACTGTAGCTCTTCTTTATAGACCGAGTGAGATAAGGGAAAGCCAGTCTAAAGCATCTCCAAAAGAGCCCTCCACAATTGATCATGGCAAAACAGGAGTTCCAGATGCCCCTCGAGTGATTGGACCTGTCCTGAATCCACATGGCTAAAAGTCTCTAGTCCTTCTCCTTGCTTTGGAGCTAGATCAATCTAGAGATGTTGCCAATATAGTAGGAAGTATGAGACTAGGCTTCGCCGATTGAGAAAATTGCTGATTCCTACTGTTTTTAGACTCGAACTCTAAGAGATATTTAAAGAATGTGAGCCTTTATATATAGTAGTGCCTTGAGAAAAGAACAGAGCGCTCCTTTCAAAAGGCTTGTTACCTCGAGCCCGAAATGAGGAATCAGATGACGAATTGAGTTAGGGCTCTACCGATCTATCCCTTCCCTTCTTGCTCTTGGTGCCGAGCTTCTTGCTGGCTTGCCTTTAACTATACGTTCGAGTTCTTCCTTGTAGCTGGCAGCTCTTGCTAAGGAGGCCCCCTAGTCCTTTATCGGGGAATTAGGTATGGACTCTTCCTTCTTATATGCCTGGTAGTTCGGAGATCCAAGAAAGAGGAGAGAAGAAGGGTATCCTCTTATTGACTCTTGACAGGTGAGCTAGCAGTTGTTGGAGTTGTTGCTAAAGTGGAAGCTAGAGTTGGAGCCTTTCTTGCTCTTGTCTTGAAGTAGCTGGTCCTGTCTGTAACAAGCCCGACAATGAGGAATCCCATGACGAATTGGGTAAGGGATCTACTGCCTTATCATGGTTGTCTTGTTCGAATGCTGGAAGTTCCTATGAGTGTGAGCTCGAGTTCCTGTTGCTATGAGGTCTTGAGCTAGTTCTTTATGAGCTACTTCCTTCTTTATGAGCTAGAGTTCGGAACCTAAAGAAAGGAAGAAGTGGAAAGAGTTGTAAGCCACAAGTGGCTTCCTTTGGGGTCTTTTCCTTATTCTTCTTGAGTCTTTAGAGGCTTACCAGGAACCCTCCTAAGAATAAGACTTTTAAAAAGGCCTTATTTCCATGAAAGGTAACCGGAAAGGAAGGTCCAAAAGTCTAGAAAGTAGACTTGAAGACCGTACCTGTACCGGGTTTCTAGCTGGTCTTTGGGTTGTAGCTTTGTTCCGGATGTTCTTTCCTCTCGCTTTTCCTTTCCCGTCCTATCCTGTCCTGTCCTATTGTCTTGTCGTTGCACTAATCGAGTTCTGTCATGGGTCGGTATGGAGTTCTTCACGTCACCGCATGCCTCAAGGGAATCCAGAATCCGGGCCGCGGAACTGGATTAGCTCGGACTTTTCTTGAGGGAGTAAGGTCAATGAGGGATTGTTAATGGGCTTGGCCCGACTCATTTCTTACCCATACAGCCTTCTTGTATATGGCAGGGGCCTCGTCACAACCTTTGACCGCTCATACTCGGCTATTCTGCAAGACGCTATTCCTTATTATTCGGCGCTGTAAACCCTTGTGGATCCGGATCGCTAGTACTGAGTCCAAACTCCGAAACTCAGACTATCATTTCCACCGGCGTTGCCAATAACCCCTACCATACGTTCTGTACCATATAGGGAATTCCACTTTGTTAGAAAACTTGGTAGAAAGGTGAGACAAAAACCCTCAAAGGGAAAACCTTAGTAAAAGGGAGTCCGCCTTCAAGAAAAAAGATTGGAAAAAGCCCCTTTTATCAAGTAGCCTTTAGCTGTGGTTTCCGACTCTATCGAAAGGTAGTTCCTGTCTGAGTTCGGTTGCTCCTTAGGGATGGAGTTGAGAATATCATGAACCCATGAGATCAAGAATTCAATGGCAAAGAAGACCTCCTTAATTCTATATTGGAAAACAGGATTGAAAAGGTAGAGCAGCCCTTCTTCCTTCTTAGGTAGGAATGTCAGTGGTCCGGTCCATTTGAACAAATAGGACTCTCGTACATACTTTCTTAGCTCAAAGGAAAGAAATAGCAAAACGACTACCCGGTTCTCCGAATCTCGCTTGTTGACAAGGAACAAGGAACTCAGTTAACAGCTGCTTTCCGGATCTCGCTTGCTTCAATAGCAGACTTATCGTTCGTGCTCCCTCATCCAAGGAAGCCCTCACTCATCTTTGAGAATTTAACCGAGGATTTACGGTCGTGCTTGCTCATCCAAGCAATCACGCCCTCACTTGACTCGCCAATCCATCTCATTAACAGTTTGAAACCGCCCGGTGAACCAAAGCAGAGCTTCGGCCCTCGTTGTCATACGTAGGTGCAGGTGTTCAGGAAGTTGGGCAGCTCAGCATCACAAAGATAGGAACAACCTAAAGAAAGCTTTCAAAAAGGCACACCTATAGTAAAGAACAACAAGGAACCCCTCTTAATAGCAAGAAAAGTAGCGGAATAGCTCAGTAGCGGAATAACTCAACAGTTCAATAGCATCTTAACTCGAACTACTAACTCTAGCTGCTAGCTTCCAATTAATAGTCAAGATAGAACCTTCCATTCCTTTGCAGAATTCAAGGGCTCGGTTGAATGAAATTATGAACTCGAACTACAAAGAGGAAAGAACTCCGCTTCAGAACTCTTAACTAAGAACTAGCTCCTAGCTCTATCGAGTAAAACTGCTAATCAAACCACTGGTTCCTATAGCTCTACCACTCATAACTATAGCTAAAACTACAAACTGGAACTCGAAGTCTATGTCCAAGGAAGGGCCGAATGGGCCAGAAAATAAAGCTAGGTCTGTAGTTCAAAGAAAGTCTTCGTTCTTTGCCCCTCCTCCAAGTATGGGATAAATAAGTATATATGTAGGAGTCAGT